ACCATGGTATGTGTTGATCCCCTGGGGCAGTTAGCATCCTAACCTCAGCTGGTAGCTTTAGCTATTAGCTGTTGTGGGTGGTAAGTCAGATCTACACTTCTAGCTAGCAACATGGGTTTGTGTGTGCAAGGCTGAACTCGTCTTCAAGTGTAGGATGTGGTGCTCTACCAGTGACGGAGTGGGAGTCACATCCGCTGGTCTCGACTAAAGGTTCGACGGGTTTACATCCTGATCCGCTATGCTCGTTATGCGAACGACTTCCTTGTAGCTATCAAGAGCCCCATCGCCACTACTTGAACGGTTTGCCGGCGAGCATGGGAAATGTTGACTCCATTTGGTTATGACATTCTGGCCTTGGTTGGTAAAACATCTCAGGGGATCCGGACCCTCAAACAAGCAAAACCTGAAAAAAGAAGTATGGCCTGGGATACAAACCGACAAAAGCTCGAGTGATTGCGTTGCCATCACCAACTAAAGAACAGATAATCGAACTTGATCTTCTTACTAACTTTGTCAAAGGAGGCTACGGCTACGTTACGTGGTCTCAGCAATAAAGCAAGGAGGCCAGTTCCATATTACCGAGGTCCATTCCTCTAATTTAAAATGAAGGAATCGATCAACAGCGACCGCTAAAGAAGCCTAGGCACACTGACTGGGCGCTAGAAGAAGCTAAGCCTCAAGAAATCGAGTACTTATAAAATAGAATAGAATAGAATAGAAGCATTACATCGCTTCGCTTGTTCAGCGAAGAATCAATCGATGATTCAACTCTGTGCTCAAATAGAAGGTGAAGATTTCATGCTATCACACGAGCCCAGTCCTGTACTCCGGGTACGACTTCAAACTCTACTCTCAACACTATTACCAAACAGAGGGTCCTTCTCTCTATTCACAATGATGCCTTCTTTCCCCACCCATTTTTACCTTCTTACCACTTGCCAATCTACTATAAGGAAAAGTAAAGGAAGAAAGCATACCGCTTCCTACTCAATCCAACATTCCTTACTCCCCTCCCCTCATATTTTGCCAAAACCCACTCGACGGATAGCTCCCTACTCAGAAGCAGTGGGAAGCAGAATACATGAGGCCAAGGAAGATGATCCCTGACGTTCAGAAGAATTCGAACGTGTATTCGAGTTGTTTTCAGACAAATCAAAAGCCATCATCGAAGACACTGAAGATGTCAACTTGGGTACCCATCCCAAGAAACCAAAGATCAGCGCTTCCCTTTCTCTCGGAAAAATACGTAGAATTCCTAAAAAAGAACAAACCTTACCATTTTTGCTTGGTCATATGAAGACAAGACATGCCAGGCCTAGACACAGATCTGGTTGTTCATCGTCTACCGTTGTATCCGGATGCCAAGCCTGTTAAGCAGAAGCTCCGCCGAATGCGTCCGGAATGGTCAGAAAAAATCAAGGAAGAGGTCATGAAGCAGTTTAACGCCGGATTCTTTACCGTATCAACATACCCGGAATGGAATGGTTAGCAAAGTCCCTGTACCGAAGAAAGATGGGAAAGTAAGAATGTGCATAGATTTCCGCAACCTCAACAAGGCAAGCCAAAAGGACGATTTCCCGCTGCCGCACATCGATGTTCTCATAGATCACACCGCAGGCCACGAGATGCTCTCCATGTTGGATGATTTATCGGGCTACAATCAGATCAAGATGGCAGAGGAGGACAGGGAAAAGACGGCGTTCATCACACCCTGGGGAACGTTCTGCTACGTTGTCATGCCCCTCGGCTTTAAGAATGCTGGGGCAACCTACCTTACTAGATAGGGGTGCCATGACTGCTATATTGAACGATATAATGGGTTACTTGAGGATGACGTTGATGAGATTCTGGTTAAGTAAAAGACTCGGGAATCCAATTTAAAAGCTTTAGAGAGGACCTTTGAGCGCCTGAACACATAACAATGACGATTGAACCCCCGCTTTTGGGGTTACTTCGGGCAAGCTCTTAGGGTACATCGTTAGCGAGAGAGGAATTGAGGCGGATCCGGCAAAAGTGAAAGCAATTGTCAACATGCCTAATCGAAACCTTAAAGAGTTTCGTAGCCAGCAAACGGAGGCGGATAAGCCCTTTTTTAGTAAAAGCGCTAGCGCGCCCTGTAGTTTTGAAGCACCGAAGAGAATCTTTCTTTAAGAGAGAGGGGGGGGGTAGCGCAGGCCAAATACAGAAGCCCTAGCAGCTGCGATAACCACCATAAGCGCGAAAGAAAAGCAGCCAAGGGAAGGAAGAGGTGAAATTCCTTGCCCAGGTTACTGGAGTGGGATTTCTCATAGCGGTGCTGTAGGCCTTGCTATGGGGGTTCGTAGTTATGGCTCCCAAAAGAGCTGCGGACTCGTCAAGGTGAAGCTTTCTGAGTTCTATTTCCAGTCTGGAATAACAAAAGACTGAACACAAAGCAGCCCATCGAAACCAACCTTCGAAGAGACACGAATCAAATACCTTTCTGACAAACCGGATTAATTAGGAAGGGCTAGATCGACATCTCAGCTAGGGCAGGGCATTCATGGATGGGCCAACAAAGCAGCTTTTCCGATTCTACTAACTCCTAAACGGCTCCCTAATTCCTCACCTCAAACAGCCCGTAGGCGACAAAGAAGAGGGATGGGGAAGGTTGACTGTGGGTGGAGAAGAAAGGGCTTTCGGCTCGGAAAAGGAATGAGATGAAGAAATTCATCCATTTTTTTAAGATCGGAGGATCTAGAACCGGGGAAGAGTAAACCATCGATCCGGGAAAGGGTTACGAATCAATCAAACAGGAGCGTTGGATAGCCCCTGCTTCCATGATGGGAGATTCAGCCAAGAAGGAAAAGACTAGTTCCCAAAAGAGTGTTGCTTGAACGACAGGAGTGGTTCGCTTAATCGAAGAGACCCTACCTGCCTTGTACCTTGTACCCACTAGACATAGCATCAATCACAAGAGCAAGAGTCGCTAAACAAATGATCGCTTCCCTCAATCGCAAGGAGACTCTCTATGTACCTTACCACACGAGCTTTCGAGACAGCTACTGACAGCTCAGATACAAAAGAAAGAAAGGTTATTTATGGAATAAAGAGTCGATACCACACATAACATATCATTGTTCACCGGACCCCATATCAAAAGAGCCTCTACCCTGCTTTTACCAGGAACGAAAGAGCCCGTCCCTTCCTTGTACCGACTACCCACTAAAATAGACGCAGGAATGCATACTGTAGCAGGAATGCATACTCTAACTCGTGCTCCTCAGACGACGGAGAGGATTTTCCTTCAATCGGCGGGGCCTCTAGCGCATGAGCTACAGCATTTACTCATTAGTACGCCCTCCATAGACTAAAGACGCTCGCTCCTCAAGCTAAGGAACAAATACGCCACATAAAAGAAAGACGTGTTTACCGCACGAGCTTACGCGCCAGCTCTCCAAAGAGGCTAACCCGGCTAGCTACCTTTGTTTAAAGACCAGATGCGCTAAAGCGCTAACAATGTTACAGGGGCCCGGAGTGCTTCGCCTAATCGAAGAAAGCCTACCTGCCCCTATATCATGTGTTCACCATACCATACACCCGTAATCCATTTCAAAGGACTCCATATCAAAGGTTATCATCCTGATCCACATCTTGCTACGAGCTTATCCCTTTCAGTGCTCCTTCTTTCGCGCAATCTTAGAGGGATCGATTTCTAGACCTCTCCTACTAACTAGGAAAGCAAGGAGTTTACCAGAAGATAGACCAAAAACACTCTTGGCAGGATTGAGACGCATGTTGTATTGCCTCATCCTCTCAAAAACTCTGCGAAGGCAATCTGAATAGGACTCACGGGTCCTGGACTTAACAAAGATATCATCCACGTAATCCTCCATGCAATCATGCATGAGGTCGTGGAAGATAGTGACCATTGCCCGTTGATAGGTTGCCCCGGCATTCTTAAAGCCGAAAGGCATAACCTTATAACAGAAAGTTCCCCATTCTACTCGAAACGCAGTCTTATGCTGATCCTCTTGAGCGAGGCGGATCTGGTTGTATCCTGAGAATCCGTCCATGAATGAACGTCTTTCCAATTGTTTTGTAATGCTATTTCCTTCGCCTTTTTCATCTTCCGTAGGGGCCTTTAGTCGTTGTTGAATTGCTACTGCTAGTAGTACTAGTACTAGTCTGAGGTTAAAGCAGTAGGCAGGGCAGGAGCTTGAAAATTCCTGGGAGTTTCATTCAACATTTCCTCAAAAAACACTTTTCTCATTCAGAAGCCATTGTTGATCCATCCTCAAAGGTATAGGGCCCCAGTCAAGTCAGTCTTATCCTTGGTTGTCATTAATATTGGTCTATGATCAGACAGCGGTTGATAGATTCGTTCTCGTTCTAAATAAGTCCTTCCCGGTCTTTTCCCTATTGTCGATTAGACCAGGCGCTTGCGGACTGAGGTGACCAAGGACGATGAGCTATTCCATTCGGACGAGGAATTTGACACAGGTTCAGCAAGGACGGGGTTTTGCATCCCAAATAAGAAGAGCTAGATCCTTCCCCCCCTCAGGCATCCTTCCTCACGGGCAAGGATCTAGCTCTTCTTTCTGATGCGGGAGCCTCTTTTTCCGTAAGTGAGAGCACTAGCACCCGTCCGACTCCACTGGTACTATTCATCTATATATGGATCGTGTGTGTTTTCTCCCCGATCGAATGACTTCGGTACCTTGCAGAAGGACCTCTAAACATCAAAATGACGACTTCTGTCTGAAAAGCGTCCGATAGGTCAGTGGCCGGTCTAGTCGAAGGAGCTCGAAGTAGAGGTTTTCACGCCCAACCGCCTTTGAGAACAAAAAGTAGGATGAATTTCGTCCTTCCGTGTCGGCGTCATCCGACTCAAAAGAATCTTGGGCTACGCTCCTTGCGCCTACGGGTGAGAGAAGCAATCCTCCTTCTAGGTCGTCTAAGGCACTAAGATCTATTTCTTTCATACCACCAGGAAGCCTAGCTACTTTCTTTATCGGTGACTAAACTAAGAGCTTTCGCTAGCAATTCTTTTTCACAGCTTCAGTAATAGCCTATCTTTTCTCTAGCCTGGAGCCGGCACTCCTAAAGCAGTTAACCAGATGTGGGATCTTTTCCAATATCCTCTACGCCTACTTCTCTTCCGAATCCAAGACTTGGTTCAAACTTTCAAGCAGTCAATCAAGCAGCACTGACCGCTATTCCATAGATAGCATAGAGCTCTTACACAGCGCCTAATAGGCTAGCTTCACTATAAAGGCTTGATTTCCCCGTGGGAGAAGTTGAATCGGAATCTCTGTCACTCAAAGAACTATCTTTCCTTCGCCCCTTGAATCTATCTATTCCGGCTACAGAGCAAGGCAAGGTAGATGCCAGTTTGCTTAAGACTTGGAGTTCGAAGTGGAATGGATCTAATGAGCTATTCCTCGCATCTCCTCCTTTAATAAGGCAATTGCCCACTAATCCTCATCGCTGTCCTGAGCCTGATTTTCTTACTTATTATAGGAATCCCGATCTGGGAAGAAAAGCTATTCTTCTTAGCAGTTTCAGAAGTGAATTGAATCACCCCCGGGTCCGAGAATACTAAGCAGACTTGAACTCCTCCCTTATAGTAGCCATTCTGACAACAGATGCGGATTATGTAGCAAATGCCGCTGATGCGTAACACATTGAGTTGGACAGCTTTCCTTGAGCAGATAGGACACAGCGCCATCAACAGACATACTCGCGAAGAAAGCACCTACCCGCTGAACTGCCTCGATCCTCATCTCGTTCACTCACAGAAGACCTTGCCTAGCTCTACTTTCTTTCTTATACCAGGAACCCTAGCTTACTAGGAAGCCTTTCGCTCGTCCCTTCGCACGTGAATCTTGATATCCCCTTTGCCGGGCTAGAGAGCATTGATTTCTTCTTTCCCCGGGGTTCCTTCCCTCACTTAATCCTACAGGGGACGTACCATAGCACCCCAGTACCCTTCATGCGGACGTCACTTTGGATTCAATCAAGCCTCGCATGCCCAGAAGCTCATAGCCAGATCGTCTATCATACTAAGGGTCGAGACTGAAAAACAATCCCCGTAGGATAGGCAATCGCTTATTAAAGGGAACGGTTGGCGAGGCCCTTTGGATAGGTTCGGCTATCCCCTCCTCGCCTTCCATCGAGGATGAAAAACCTTGTCGACACGTAGGTACTCCTATCCCGATCTAGGGTGACAACAGTGGGTAAGGCTAATCACGGGGGTGAGGCGTCAGAAGCCGGATCGAGAGAGACTCCCCACACGAACGAACAAGCGATTCGCCAGACTCGAACTGGCATAGGCGGATCGGATCAAAATTTGCCTATCTTCCATTAACAGGAATCGCTTTGGTTACGCAGTTCGAAGACCGGAGAAGCCTCAAGAAACAAGATCTACAGTCAAATGGATGCCCACGGGTAAGGGATCAGAGCAGGCAAAGAAGACTGATGAAGCCGAAGGTGCATCCTCGAAGGAGAAGAACCAGCAGCAAACGATAGAGGAAAGCCTCAAGCAGGCGGAACTCGCTGACAGCAGCGGGGAGAATATCGCAGTCGAGGTCGGAACTGGAAAGGAGTCCATGGGGTGTCAGGTTCCACATGCAATAATACAGGCGGCAACTCAAAGCAGTTCTGAAGATGAATCCAATTCAAACTTGGAGAATAGAAGTCCCATGGTATCAAATCAGCAACACGTTTCCCAACTGGATTCTGAGAACATCGCTAACAAGAAGGAGGCCACTGATTCTCGGAACAACGGCAAGGCATTGTTGCAGAACGCAGTGACTTTATCATCGCCCAGCTCTATCCCCTTCCTTATTCCAAGTCAACAGGAGAAGGTCGCTGATGATGAGGCCAGGGCCAGCCTTGGTTGGGTGGCACAGAAAGCCTTAGAAGAATTTCAGGCGCAGGTGGGAGGTTCGGAAGCACCTGGGGCTTGTCAGTCGGAAGCAGTAGCTACGCACCAGGAGATCTCGGACGCCCCACCGAACGACTCGCATGAGTTGCCTATGTCAAACTCATCATCGGCCTTAACCCAATTACGAGAACTTGAAATTCTGGAGCTGGAGGAAAATAAACTGATGGAGAGTCTTGAACTACCAACGGAGCAGACGAAGTTACAGAGGTCTAGTAAGAAGAAGGCCATCGTAGTTCCTCTTAGCGTTCAAACGCGAGGTATGATGGAGAGGAACTCCGAACCAAAATATAATTCTTCCTAATGGTCAGTGGATTAATATGGAATGTCCGAGCTTCAGGTAGGAGTATCTACCTTCGCCCTCAATTCGTAGGATCAAATCTTTGGTGCAAGAACACAATCTTAACTTTGTAGTTTTACTGGAGCCTATGATAGACAGCAGGAAATTGACGAAAGTCTGTAGGAAGATTAAGATGGAGAGCTCCTATTCAGCCTCTGATGGTGTGTCCAAGATCTGGGTAATGTGGAAAGAACCACTACGATTTTACCTCTTTCACTGTCATGACCAAGTCGTCACTTTCTCAGTAGAAGAACATGGACGTGCTTCAGCCTTTTTATCGTTTGTCTATGCAAAGTGTTCGGTGTTAGAGAGAAGAGATTTGTGGCAGCAACTATCCTCCCTTTCAACCTCCATATCTCTGCCTTGGATGGTTGGGGACGATTTCAATGTTCTTCTTGATGTAGAAGAGAAGCTAGGAGGAAATCCGCCTGAGGTACGAGCTCTTGATGACTTTCATGATGCCCTTCTTTCCTCTAACCTGATGGATGCAGGATTCCAAGGGACACTTGGTGCAACAACCAGGAAGGAGCCGCATGCATTAGAGCTCGGTTGGATAGATGCTTAATTAGCTCTAATTGGCTGACTTCCTTTCCTTACACTGTTGTGCAACATCTAAGTAGAACTCTGTCTGATCATGCACCTCTTCTATTTACATACAAGGTTGCGAAGCAAAGGAGCTACTTTCAGATTTCAGCATATGTGGACGATGCATTCAGACTTTCAACATGTTGTAGCTCGATGCTGGGAACGGCCTCTTTACGCAAGCCCAATGTGCATCCTGGTGGGCAAGCTCAAACGTCTTAAACAGACGTTGAAAGAATGGAACAAGAACACCTTTGGGAACTTATTTCACAACTTAGCATTGGCAGAGGATGATGTGCTTATAGCTCAACAGGGATTCGATGAACCCCTAAAAATTTACATCACCGGAATATGATGAAAGACAAACTTTAAAGTATGCGGGCACAGGAAGAGGCTTACTGGCGGCAAAAATCCCATGTAAAATGGCTCACGGAAGGAGACAAAAATACAAGCTTCTTTCATTCTATAGTCCTACAAAAAAGGGCAGCAACAACTATCAGGGAACTACAAGATGATCAAGGAACGACGGTCTGTGATCCTTCTCTTATTTCTCATACTATTGTTGATTATTATCAAAATCTGTTTACCTCACAGGTCACTTCATGAGGAATTATTGAGTCTTACTCCACATTTGGTAGATGAAGAAAAAAATGTCTCTTTTTTGAGGGCTCCTTCATTGGAAGAAGTTAAGAATGTGGTATTTGGCCTTTCATCCAATAGTTAGTGCTCCTGGGCCTGATGGTTTTTCAGGCCACTTCTTCACTTCATGTTGGGATATTATCCATCTTGATATATTTAATGCAGTGCTGGATTTTTTCAAGCTCTCTACTCTACCAAGAGCATATACCTCCTCATTCCTGGTGCTTATTCCCCACGGAGCGGTAGAGAAGGCAAAGGCAATCAAAGACTTTCGGCCGATAAGTCTTTGTAATTTGATCTACAAGATCATTGCTAGATTGTTTAATGATCGCCTAGCATCCATCCTTCCTTTGATTATTTCAGAAAATCAAGGTGCATTTGTTAAAGGAAGGAATATTTTTGAGAACATCTCTCTGGCTCAAGAGTTGACACAGGAGTTTAATAGGAAGTGTTATGGTCATAATGTCATTATCAAGCTTGACATGGGGAAGGCATATGATCGGTTGGAATGGGACTTCTTATTTCAGGTTTTGCTGAGATTTGGGTTTCATCCTGGGTGGGTTAATTATATTCGAGCCATGTTTACTAATTGCTGGTTTTCTGTGCTTTATAATGGAGGTGTTCATGGTTTCTTTAAATCTACCAGGGGGCTGCGCCAAGGAGATCCTTTGGCCTCAAGTTTGTTCATATTAGCACAAGAGGTACTTAGTCGAGGGCTCACGACTTTGCTTGATCATGGATTGGTCAAGGCGTACCATGGACCTCGTGGATGCCCTGCAATTTCCCATCTGCTTTTTGCAGATGATACTATAATCTTTACTAATGGCTCTAAAGCATCCTTGACTAATCTATTGAGATTTCTGTCTAAGTATGAGGAAGCTTCTGGCCAAAAGATTAATAGAGGAAAAAGTGGCTTCTTGATGTATAAGAAGACCCATCCATCTAGAGTCGCCATTGTCTCCCAGATCACGGGTTTCATAAGGAAAGAGCTACCTATTCACTACTTGGGAGTGCCGCTCTTTGTGGGAGCACCAAGATCCGCTTATTTTCAGGTATTACTGGAAAGAATTCGCAGAAAAATCTCACACTGGAAGTGTCATCAGCTCTCTAAAGGGGGAAGGATAGTTCTTCTTCAGTCTGTTCTCCTTTCTATGCCCATCTATCTTTTATCAGTCCTAACTCCACCTGCTACTGTGCTGCAAAGACTGAACAGAATTTTCCGTAATTTCCTATGGGGTGCCAAAGAGGAGAACATACTTTTATAAAGTTTTCCATGCCTTGAAAAAGGATACATTCATTTGTGCTTCTTCGAACTCAGGGAAGGCTTCCTTTAGAATCCTAGAAGCATTGTTTTTTCTTGCATCGCTGTTTTTTATTCCAGCGTAGTAATAATTCTGTCCCTTCTCGGGATATCCTTCCTGTGTTACAATAATAGAACTGCAGCTAAAACACTTTTGGATTCTCTCTAGAATCGTTGTTTTTGTAATGCTTTCCCGCCTCGAAAGATCTTTTAATGTAAGCAAAAGAAACCTACGAAGATTAGAGTCTTGCATTCTAAAGTTCATGCAAATTTGTCCGCCTTGATTCATGTTCATATTCCCGCCTTGATTCATGTTCATATTCCCCCTTGATGCCCTATCTTGATAAGAGTTAGTTTCGGCTCGGCAATTGAACCTATTTGATAAAAAGCGAGTGAGTAGGAAAGCTCTTCACCAATTCACCAATTAACCAATTCACCAATCTTTTCAATTGGTCATTGGTGAAGATCTACGTCAATATGAGAACTTGAATTGTTGATGTCAGGATCGATGAGCAGGTCAGGGCGGGGAGGAAATGTTATCTTTCAACTTGATATGGCAAAGGCTTATGATAGGCTAGAATGGACTTTTTTACTGGACGTCCTTTCAAGGTTCGGGTTCAGCAACAAATGGATAACTCTGATTAATTCAATTCTCTCCAATTGCTGGTTCTCTGTCATTTTAAATGGGGAGGTATCCGGGTTCTTCCGTTCTACTAGGGGTTTGAGACAAGGGGATCCATTGTCGCCTAGCCTCTTCATTTTAGCTGAGGAGGTGCTGAGCAGAGGTCTTTCGAGGTTAGGGCGAAGTGGTGGAGTCCTTCCGTTCTCAGTTCCCAGAGGTTGCCTATCGATCACACATTTGTTATTTGCGGATGATACGATTATATTCGTGAACGGTGCTCAATCTTCGCAAAAGGTTGATTGCATTCCTAAGCAGCTATGAGAGAGCTTCAGGTCAGTTAATAAATAGAAGCAAAAGTTGCTTTTTGGTGTCGGACCTCGCATTCCCGAGAGGTGATTATTCAGAGATGCACGGGTTTTGTTAAGAATAGGTTTCCAATAACATACTTTTGAGTTCCTATTTATGGAGGTCGGCTGACAATGGAGCTTTGAAATCCTTTCATTTAAAAAGTAAAAAAAAAAAGGTTGAAGAATGGAAGTCGAAGTTACGGAGCTTTGGTGGCAAAGTGGTCTTATTTAGGCATGTGCTAAATTCCATGCCAGTTTACCTGCTGTCCGCAATGTCTATCCCTAAAGAGGGAATGAGAAGGCTAGAGCAAACGTTTGCTAACTTACTATGGGGCGAAACCGAGGGCAGGAAGAAAGATCATTGGGTGGCGTGGCATAAAGTTTGTCGTTCAGTCAGAGAGGGTGAGTTAGGCATTCGGTCGTTGGAAATAATTGATAAGGCCTTTCGCTGCAAGATGCTTTTGAAATTTATTAGCGGTTCAGGTTTGTGAGTTTTGTTCTTAAAAGCTAAATACATGAAGTCATCCCACATTCAGGATTTGCAAAAGAATGCTGGTTGTTCTCGGCTGTGGTCGAAAATTGTTCAAATTAAGGAGTTTTTCATAGAGCACACGAGGTGGGTGAAAGGTAATGGCCAGGTCAGATTTTGGCATGATCGATGGTGGGGTGAAGCTCCTCTCTCGCAGCTTTTTTCAGATCCAAATCAGGTGGAAAATAATTTACTCGTCAATTAAGTTTTAGGTGATCCAGGTGGGTGGAATATAGTGGATGGTGTATTGGACGTGTCAGTGGTGGATGACATTAAAAGAAGTGGCCTGAAAAACCCTAGGATGTGAAGCCCTTCTCAATGTCTTCCACTCGACCAGTGGATCCAGGAGGTAAGGGGAATCCTTTTTTGGAATCTATTTCTTATGATGTGCCGCTAATCAAGGACTACCTATTCTCCCAATGCAACCCGCAAGGGAAAAAAGACTATCTCAATATATGCTCCTCCAAGGCAAGGCCTGAGGGTGGATTGAATCCAATCCCATTCAATCGCCTTGCCTCTCCTTTCCTGCCCGGACCTTTTTAATTAACGTGCCTTGGTAGAGATCGCCTTCCTACCGCCTCCTCTCACTACGCTCCGCCTTCTTCCAGGCCTATTGGTCAGCATTCGCCTAGCGCGAACTTCACTTCCCAAGAAAAAGCCAATACAGCAGAAAACCTTCTTTGGTTGTGATTAGCCGGTCATCTGGGTCACCAAGCTAGCCCACAGCACTACTACTACTAAACTAAAGCCAGCCCTCACGCATAAAAAGCGCTAGACGGCCTACCCTCTTTCCATTCTTCGGATTAAATAAGACCCTGGGACATCGAACTGGAGTCACGGTCTTCTTTCCATCCTTCAGCTACCTAAATGCTTATGAGAAAAGAGGATATGACTGGTTAGAGGCCCACAAACGGATAGCTTTCCAATCCCTATTCGACTATGAATTCCTGAATCTTCAACTGCTTAGCCAAAATTCCCGGCTTCCCTACAGAATGTTGGCATCGGATTGAGGTATCCTATTGAGAGCTTGGCTAATAAAGTTGAAAACCATGGAGAAAGAAATCCCGTACCGCATCTATAACATCTCTAAAGACAGTCTCCCAACAGACAGAGAAGAAGATGCCAGTAAATCCATCTGGTCCCGGGGCGCTATCAGCCGACAAGGAGAAGGTGGCATGCTGAATTTCTTGATCAGATGGAGTGGAAAGCAACATGTTGTTATCCTCCTCAGTCACCAGTGATGGAATATAAGCCAACAGCTCCTCTGAGACCCTCTTGTATTTTCTGTTGAGAAAAGACTTGGATAGTAATGCAGAGCATGTCTTTTAATGTCCTCAGGATCAGTATCAGAGTTCCCTTGCTCATCATTAATCTTAGTGAGTTGGCTCCTCTTACTATAGTATAGTACTACAGCATGGAAGAACTTGGTATTATTATCGCCCTCTTTCAGCCACGTCATGCGCGATTTTTATCGCCAGAAAATGTCTTCTTTCAGATGTAACTCCACTAAGTGTTTTCTTGCATTCTCCGGGGCTGCTAGATTTTGCTCTGACGGGCACAGTTCATGATTGTGCTGGCACTTGCACTTGAGGACTTCATCCTCACCTCAGCTTGAGAGAGATTTTGAAAAGATCTCCAAAAACCTCTTTATTCCACGTTCGCAGATGAGCCTTTAGTCTCTTCAGCTTGATAGAGAGGCTAAGCACCGGCCGAGCATGGACCGGGATAGATCAGCTATTATAGACCACTTCCTTAAAGGAAGGATGTCGAGTCCACATCTCCTGAAACCTGAAAGGTCGAGGACCTGCACCAAGGTTAGTTTGAAAAGTAACCAGCAGAGGAGAGTGATCAGAAAGCGTACGACTCAAGTGCTCCACTTTGGTAATAGGGAAGACATGGAGCCCTTTAGTGGAGTAGAGGACGCGATCCAGTCTTGCCCATTTACATGATCCTCCTTCCTGCCCATTGCACGAGCAATTGTTTATGAAAAAATGAAAATCCTGCATGGCATTCTGATTAGGTATATATTCCAAGTCTTTCATCAGAGAAGAGCACTGAGTTGAAGTCTCCACCTATGAGCCAGAGAATAGTGGTTGATGTAGAAAAAGAATATAGATGCTGCCACAGAGAGCGTCGAAGCAAGTAATCGCACTTGGCATATAAAAATGTTAGGTATGCATCTGGAGAATCAGAGTTCCCTAGTGAACATGTAATAAACTGTTCATGCACCTCCTTCGGACCCTTGTGGAGCACCATTTCATTCATATCCCGACAAGCCCTAGTTGGCTATTCTTCTACTTAAATACAAGAATTCAGATATTCCAAATTCAACCTTGGGTCCTACTGCCTTGTCCAATCATAGGCATTCTGTCTTGGATAGATAAGGCATCGTGATACCCACTTAGTTACATCATCAATCTCAGATATTGACTGCGAAAGCTTAATGTCGATCAGAAAGAGCATTAAAAGAAGTAATTGTCGGAGCACTCTACCCACCACTGACCCTGAGAGAACAAGCCTATGGGATGATCCTTCCCCAGCTCTCTTTGACCTACCCGAGGAATCTTTCCTTTATCATAGGGGGTGGATGGATGAACCAGATGCATATGGGGTCTTTCCAAAGGCATTCTTTAAAAGAGAAAAGTGAACCGCCGGAGAGGCTGAAAGTGATTTATAGACCATAGGAATGACACATCTGGCGTTGGATCAAAGAGCTAGTGAGAAGTAGTCTCTTTCGGGGATGCTTTCGGGTATTTCCCAGGATTTCTGTTCATCCATAGAACCCGGAGGTTGATCTTTCCAAGCGGGCAGTAAAACCTTGCAAGCTAGGATCTCAAAACGGTAGCACAAACAAAAGCAGCATTTCCCGCTTCGCTATATGATTTCATTTCATATTAAAAGTATACCCTACTTAATGAATGAGACTATTCTCCCCCGGTCAAAAGCCGGAGGAATGGCCCTAGGAACAATCCTTAGGCATACTTTGAAGTCTAGGGCAGTTCGCTCCTATGGCCGGTGTATGAACAGAAAAACTCATACAATTGTGCTTGGGAGCCGGTCGAAACGCACACTTTATTAACAGGAATATACCAAAACTGGAGAAGTTTGCCATGGTCTGTGGAATCGGTTGCAATCTTTGGTACTGACCCCGGATCATCAATTGACTATTCAGTAGAGGCAGAAGGAATTCTGCAGCCTATCGAGGAACCGACATCCGGTTCTTATTCTTGTGCACCGGCCTTTGGAAGGTTCCCTACTTTTATAGTGAAGGTTCCCTACTTTTATAGTATAGAAAGGGCCAGCAATACAAGAGCATTTTCCAAGCATAAAATCACGAAGTTTTGGGATGAATCTATCCGAAAAAGGATACGAACGAACCCATCAGATTTGTGCCTGTTGGACTGGTGAGGGTCTGAAAGAGATTAGCTCATCTGCTAGCTCGCCTTAAAGCAACTAGTCCTATTCGTAAACATCTTGAATATGAATGTGCAGCCTATGATTGGCTTATTTCCAAAGTCCATCTCGAAATCATTCATAAAGAAATCTCTCTTACTATGCTTAAGACATGCAAAGGCACTGACCGAAGAGAAGGAACTGAACTGCGCACTCACACACTCGTGGTTTGCTGACGCAAAAGCGCCTTTGCTTTGCTTCCGACTGGCTTGCTTGCTTGCAACCGTTGGACAGCTACTGGATTCTCTCTCAGGAAAAGGAATTCTTCCTTGATTGAAGCAGCTAGACAGTAAGATGAACTTGCAAAGAGAAGAACCTATTCGATAACAGCCGATTTGTAAACAGAGTCAAAGATTCGTGTAAAAGAGACAAGACCGCCTTCACAGACAGCCTATTCTTTCAAAGAGAAGAGCAGATATGAGAAGAGCAAGGAGCAAGGACTTGACTGGACAGACTGATTGAGAGACAGACCAGGCTACTTTCTATAAAGAAGAGACCCTTAACAGCCTTATATAGGATAGGACCACAGGATAGAAAAGTAGATCGTTCAACTCTAGCTTCTGTTTTCAGGTCCCACATTGAATCTCAAATCGATCTTTGCTACATGCTGCTTAAGACATCGAATTCGAAGAAAGAGAGAGTGAGCAGCTGACTTGCAACCTAGGACCTAGGGGCAGGAAAGATGATATTACCCCAAGACCAAGACTGACTTTCACTATGCATTCATTCGTGCACTATCTAAGATCCGATTCTCTAACAACCTATTCTTTCTTTAATCTCCTTCGGACCCTCTTCTTTCTATCTCCGTAGTCAGTCTGGCTGCATACTCCTTCTGGATGAGTTCTGTGGAGACGGATTCTGCTACTTCTTCTCTTCCGAAAGAACTTATTCTTCTATCCTAAGAGCGGATATTTCAAAGAGAGCACCGAATCTTGCATGAATGTGCACATCCGATTCTAAAACATCCGATTTGTTCACATCTTGAAGCTTAGCGCCCTTTGCCATAGACCAATTGCCAGAGATTGGCTAGCATGAGGACAGATAGGCTAAAAAGAGGTTAGCCCTAGTTGATTCTGCACTCCCTACCTTAATAGGGGCCTAGCGCTTGCTAAAGGAATGCTTACCGATCTATATCGCCTGGTCACGAGCGAAGGGAAAGAAGGAAAAGAAATAGACTATAAAGCACAGACTGCATACGAGATAAAGATCTGATTTGCTGGAACTGGACCTCTTTGCGGAATAAAAGAGAAGAGCAGGTTATGCTTGCATAAGGCGCTTGCGATGATATTGAAGTTGGATATGGCGAAAGCATATGACCGTTTAGAGTGGAGCTTTTTGTTTCATGTGTTACGCAGGTTTGGATTCTCAGACCAGTGGATCGCTTTTATTCAGAAAATGTTCACCAATTGCCACTTTTCGGTTATTTTCAATGGAGCTGTGAAGGGGGACTTTCCATCCTCGAGAGGACTGCGACAAGGCAAGGATACATACTTCTTTATTTTGGCATCGTCAAAACCCCTCAGTAGAGGTCTCAAAGCCCTCATTTCATCGGGACAAGTCACTCCTTACTCTTTTCCCACACAGTGTCCTTTTATATGTCACTTATTATATGCTGACGACACTGTTCTTTTCTGCAATGGCTATAAATCCTCTCTTCTCAGACTTACTTATGCAGTTTCTACAGATAGTTGAGAGAGCCTCGGGTCAGCTCATCAACAGAGACAAGAGCTGCTTTGTCTTGCCTAAAAATGCCCCTCTTGCTCGGGAAACTCTCATTGCCAATGCAACTGGATTCAGAAGGAACTTCTTACCTTTGACATACTTTGGAGCCCCACTTTATGTTGGCCGCACTACATCAGCTCTCTTCCAAAGGATAATTGAGAAAGTCCGAAGTCGGATTCAGGCGTGGAAGTGCAAGAGTCGGTTGGTGGTCGTATCATTTTCATTCGCCATGTATTGTCTTCCTTGCCAATACACCTACTCTCTGTTATGCCAGTGCCTCGGAAAGTGATCGATACTCTCGAACGATGCTTTGCTGATTTTCTATGGGGGAGTCCTTGTTTGGCAAACGCAGACATTGGATGGCTTGTTCTCTGTAAGCCGACACACGAAGGTGGTATTGGAGTCAGAAGCTTGCAGGACGTTTCGGTCAGCCTTCGACTGAAACAATGTTGGAAGGTACAAAATGGGATTGGCATCTGGGCCAACTACGTAAATGCTAAGTATTGTTCATCTTCTTCTTGAAGAGAATGCAGTCATGGCTCTCCTTCACCAACTTGGAGAGCGGTATTGCTTTTATGAGAGACTTTCTACAATTTAAGCCAATGGGTTGTTCGGAACGGTGCTGTGTCTTTTTGGCAAGAGGACTGGCTGGGATTTGGTCCTTTAATGAATTTTCTGTCTTCAGACCAGTGGGAGTCGGTTGAGGACAAGCAGGTTTCGGTGTCTCAAGCTTTTGCAGAGGATGGCTTATTGAATTTTCAGCTTGTAGAAGACGAGATTCGTAACATAATACACCCGAAGGTGGCGGGAATGAAAGAGAATTCCGAATTCGCTTTGTCTACGAACAAGCAAGGAAGCGTTAAGCAGATAACCCATCTTCCTATTGGTTGACCAATCGTTCTCTTTCTTTTTGCGTAAATAGAATAATAGCTCTCTTTCATTATAGCGTAGAATAAGAAAGCTGATTCACTCTATCGGATAGAAAGGGCTGTTGCCATATCGAAAGATGGAATTTAGCTCAGTCAAGTGCGTTATCGTACGCAAGCGCCTCGTCTTTGCTCAGAATAAAGTGATCATTCTATCGAGATCAGGGTTAATTATTCTACTATGGATCGCGGGGTGGGGAAGAGGAATCGACGAAGAATCCAGGAAAGAGCAGCGAAGGAACGTGACGAGCAAATTCTCGTCTCGAGATGTTAGAAGGTGCAAAATCAATAGGTGCCGGAGCTGCTACAATTGCTTCAGCCGGAGCTGCTGTCGGTATTGGAAACGTCCTCAGTTCCTCGATTCATTCCGTGGCGCGAAATCCATCATTGGCTAAACAATCATTTGGTTATGCCATTTTGGGCTTTGCTCTCACCGAAGCTATTGCATCGTTTGCCCCAATGATGGCCTTTCTGATCTCATTCGTATTCCGATCGCAAAAAGAAATGTATGTGTGATATTTTTATTTAGTAGGCGATTTCCAAAATAGTTTTCTAATATTAGAGTTGCGGGTGGGTGGGCGATTAGACGGTATCTAGTTCCAAGGCTATGGAGGTTCAACTCCTCCTTAATCGCAGGCAGAGAAATGAAGGATCTTCGACCGCCTTGACACCTTAATATCAAGGAACCCCCCCTCTTCTTCTCTTCATGTATGTGGGCTGCCTGCCCCTGATTGCTAACTATTCCTATCGAACCTAAGCTTTCCCAGCTGCTCTCTCCTATGAAGGATATCTCCCTCCTAAGACTACGTTCGCAGGTTCCTCTTTCGAGTTTGGTTGGCTTCCAGGTGCTTGCTTGTGCGGGCTAAGGTTCAGAGCGATACCGACCGCGCGTAATGAACTAAAGCGAGTAGTAAGTGAAAGAAAGCAAAAGCGCTTAAAAAAGATAACCGTTTTGAAAGCAAGAAAAAGCAGAAAGAAGTCAGTCAGAACGCGACAGAAATAAGGAAGATAACCTCCTTTCCAGACAGGAAGTAAGGTCAGTTCATTCAGTTTTGAAAGTAAAAGAAGATTTTCTTTGTACTTCCGGATATCTTAGCGCTTGGTTTTCACTTTGAAGTCGGCTTATAGAATCATCCTATAATCTTTTTTATTATTCCAGCAGGAAAGTGAAAGTGCCTGATAGTTACGAGTAAGCCTATCGGATCAGAGAAAGAAAAGCGTTTTAGAATAGTCGACTTTGAACGTAGGACTAGTGACTTTGATCAATCAACCCCGTTACGGCTAGCGAAGAATTGAACTTTAGGTATCTAGTGACGCACCTTTACCTTTTTTTTAGGTCTAATAGGTCTGTCTTAGGACGTACTATCCATGACTTTCCTTTTTCGTAGGCTTGTCAGAGCTTGGACTTTGTAGTGATCTTGCTATATCGTTAAGGGCAGTTAAGTTCAATGATTTTAAGAAGAAAGTATTTGTTTGCGTTACGGAAAAGCAAGTACTCTCTTTTTGCATATAAGTAAAGTAAGAACAACTTTGAAGTTAGATCAAAGATCAGAGTGAAAGGGGAGTCGTCGTGAATAAACTCCCTCTTTTTCTGAAAGCGATTCGAAAAACAGAGGTTAGAGCCGAGACAGAGAGCTTCACCCTACAGCGAGATAGTAAGTTAGTTCTTTAAGTCGGCCTTCCAGCGCGAGTAGGTTATTTTCCCCGAAAGCGCTCTTCTGCGGTCTTGTCTTGGGCTCGGACTTCATTATAGGCTTTATGGAATGAAGTTATCCCCTATTGAATATAGAAGTGAAGGGGCACTTTTTCACTATGATCCGCTTGAAGTGAACCAACTCTTTTCTCTACGATTCGCCCAAGCATTACCCTCCCTTCCCCAATTCAAAGTAAGATCATAAGATAAGGTTCAGAGGGACGGGGACTAGTTCTATGATTTGATCTCTCAATTCCCTATATAAAAAATCAAAGCGAATAATAAAAATCTTTCTTCCCTTACTCTTGGAAGTCTTCTTTGCCATTTGATTGAGAAGTACTGAGACCATCCGGGGACCGGCTTTGCGAGACCATTTCGAAAATCATTTTTCTTTTCCCCGGTGGCTTATCGATCTCTCGCATTTGGGGGCAAGGCAAGAAAGACCAGGCTGTCTTCAAAGGACATTAGGACAAAGGGTGACCGACTCGATGAGCCGCCTTTGGGCAGAGCTTCCTGGATCAACTACTTACTTTCATGAAGAAAGATAAAGCTTAGTACCCCATTCTCTCTGAAAGAGTGGGTTTTCATCTATCTCTTTGAACTTTCTAGGCCAAGTATTCTCTTTATTAGTATTTTATTCCAGACTGAAAAAACACTTTCAACCTATTTTTTATCTTAGGTGATATCAATCTTGAATGATTTTCCCCGAATTTTTTGAACTGGCAAGGAGGAGGCTCGAGATACCTTGTGGTTCTGGAGCGTATGTAGACGGGAATGATGAGCTCTTCAAATGCCTTCTTTTCCACAGGTGTCTGTCTTCAAGAAGGGCACTGATTCATCAAAGTATACATCTCGACGGATGATCACTTTCTTTTTATTCGGGTCATCTCAGTTTTAGAATTAGAATCTAAGTTTTTTATCCCTTTTCCTAAAACACATAGAGGGGGCTTTCACTTATGCCTAAGCTGCCTGGGTATATGTTTCTAAGCAGTAAAACTTTCGTTTCGTCCAGCCTTCACCGAGTAAGGTAAGAGGATGTCCAATCCACACACCTTCAGGAAGGGAAGGAATCCATTCAAGGCAGATGTCCGCTTGATTAGATGGACGGCTGTAGCAACTGCTTCTCCCCAGCCATCCAATGGAATGGAAGATTCATCTGGTACAGAATACTACTATTTAGCCATTGAAATCATTCTCTGATTCATCCTTTCAGGAAACTCCATTCTTTTTGGTTTTGGAGTGAAAGATGTAGTCAATTGATGTAGAATGCCATTTTCACTGCAAAAAGTGATCAAAGTCCTTAGATAAGAACTCACCTCTCCATCATCGGACATGATCTGACCGACGTACTTTAAGCTTACAGTCTGTAAAACGCTCTTGCTGTATCAAAATTCAAGTTTGAAAAAGTTTCATCTTTCTTTGACTTCCGCATAAAAGAAGTTTTCCTTTTAGAATTATAATAAAAAAAGACCTTGAAAGTTCTGCTGCTAACTGTCCTGGGTCTACAGTACAGGTATTGGTATGAATTAGTTCAAAAGGCCGGGCTCGTCACTTGGATTCAGAGGGATACGGTCTTGCTTGCCCAGCATAAACCCTTTGAACGTTGAGGAGTTCGGTGATAAATGAGATGGACCCCTCTCAAAGTCTTCCTACTTCACTAAATAATTTTTAAAAATGACAAAAAAGAATCTGTAATAGCATAAGCAAATTAGGCTCCGTACCTATTTGATTTGCATGAGCCTCCATAAACTTTCAACAATTTTCCCTCTAAGCCTTCGCTTCCTCTTCCTTTTTCAATCCTCTGGCTAGAGGCTCATAGTTCATTGCCCTGTCCTTAATCTGGCATTTTCCCCCTATTCGCTACTAAAAAAAAACTTATCTTATACTTTTTAGTATATAAAGATAAAGCACATCATTTATAGGCGCTGTCTCCTTTCCTTGCATCATCACTGAAATTGAAGAAGCTCAATGAATATTGAAAAGTGACTAGTTATTTTTTCATCCCAAAGAACTCTTCCCTAAAAGTCCCCGCAGTGCAAATTTCTCTTGCACTGTACTGAATTGATGAGTAAAATAGCACCCATTTTCCTTAAGATATGAAGTAAAGGTTTTTAAATGGCAAATATAAGATTGAAATGAATCTCCTAGGCTTCCAAGTCACCGTACCTCATAAGTAGGGCAAAAGCTCAGGCATAGCCTGTACCGAACAGACTGAAGAGCACCCTTTTCTAGATAGAATTGATATCTTTTGTTGAATTGAAAGGGCTTCAGCAGTCTTCTTTAAATATCGGGAAGCGGATTCTTCTGGATGAGACTTGTGCTGGCGAGTTTTGGCAAAGATCCACCACAAGGCTGCCTGCATCGATCAAATATCTATTGCGTGCTTCAGCTGCCAGCATCTTTCAGTTAAGTGTCCTGGTCCTTGGGTTCCAAAGCGGGTCGGACATTGGCTTGGGTGGTCAAGTATCCTTATTGCACAAGCGGATGGATGCTGCGTTATTGTTCTTAAATAACACTTGCAGAATAAAAAAAACTCTTCTATTTTTTTATTCTAATTCCTGCTATCTTTTATCTGTCTTGCTGCTGCGACTGCTCTTTTTTATCTTGCTGGGCGGCTAATTTGGGTGAATCCGCACCGCATAGGAAGTTTTAGTTTAGGGCTTCGGCCTATCCTATTGCTTGGACCTGCTGGGCTTTTCAAAGTTTCAAGTTGATAACCTGGCGGCAGGAGAAAGGCCTTCACTTTTCTTTCCTTCTCCTGTCATTTCTATTTATTTTTTTTCATTCAGAGTCCAGTCCTACTGCTCGGCCCCCTAATATCTGGAATGTCCCCTGCCAACACTGAGGCCTCCATTCTTGCTTCCTTTCTTCCTCATATTGATCACAATCTTACTATTACTCACTATAGGTATAGGATTGCTTAGACCGATTTGACAGCCTTCTTCCTTGGTTGGCTATAAAGCTAATGCTAACTTATTAGCCTTTTTTTTGTAGTAAAGGCAGTGTAGTAGCAGTCGTAGCGATGGCAGTTCTTCTTTCGGTGGTTGACGCCAAGGGAAGTCGGGTCATTTGGTATTGAATACAGGCGTGAACGAAAGGAACTAAAAAAAAGCTATCTTTTTTTCTTATTGAATTGAAAGAAGGGAGCTAGTCTCCGAAAATGCCCATTCCTTAAGCCTTTTTGGCCAGATTCTGGATGGTATCAGTTCTTCTCTAACTGTAGAATATGTCTAAGAGTTAGGAGAACAGGCATTTCGAATTCCAGCCTAGAAGATTGACTAATCAAATGAAGGTTCGATGAACTCAATTGAAAAACTTTTTTTGTAAGAAGAGAAGCATATTCAAACTTTCAAGGGATAGGGAAATATGAAATAGATTGATTTGTAGGGGGGTTGAAGTCGCGCTCGTGCGGGCACAGAATCAAAGAAAAAGAAGTCACTTCATTTTTAACCAAAAGATTCAGTTAAGGCTTTACCCCCAAATCAGTCGGAAATCCCGATCTATTCTAAATATGGGAGACAAGGAAGGCCCCGCCTAGCCTGAAGAGATGGCTTCCTCCGACTACTAGCAATGACTTCCTCTTTCATTACTTCATCCTTTCCATATCCCTCTCCCTTGTTCGATCTTACTCATCAAATGGCACTCAGTTCATATCTGTAAGTTCGATCATGGACAAGGTTCAAAGAAAGGGTGATATGAGGGTTTTGAGATCGGTTCTGACGTCGAACAGGTTATCGACCCGAAAAGCTCCGCAGAGCTGTCGTATGCGGGTACTACGAGGCCCACGGCTTTCTTGATCGCCTATCGCCTTTTGCCTGTAAGTGAATGAGGAATAAGTGAGCTGATAGCTATGATTCGATCTCTCGCGTTCGAGGATCAGTCTTTGATGCTTGAATTTCTAGGCCTAGGCTTTCGGGTAAGTCTGGTTTTCTGCATCTTCTAATTCGTATTCCATTCCCATCTCAAAAGAGTTAAAATAAATCTCCTTTTGAACTCACAAGGCCTTTCGTTGGGTATGAGAACTCCTCCCTTAGAGTAGGAATGATGACAACAGATGCGGATGAAAGAGCTACTCTTATTTCCCCAAGAACTTCTTCTATAGCACCGTCTTCCTTCTCTTCTTCCCGAGAACCTGAAACGGATTCGTGAACAACTGCAGCTCCTACTCTGACAACGGATTCAATGGCATCGGATTCAATAGCTGCGCTTATTCCTTCAACAAAAGCAGAGCTAACCCCGGAAATCACGGAACTCTCTTCTGTTTCAATGGCATCGCTTATTCCTTCAACATCTGCTTCAAAGAGCTAAGCCCGGGTCTCACTGAACTGGGTCAAAGAACTACCTTCCTGGAGCTACCTCCTTACTTAGATCGTTCGTTCCCCAATTCAAACTCGGATCAGTTGGCAAGTGGATTCCCGTGCCTGGGTACGAAACTATAAGCTATGATTCGATCTCGAAATCTCGAAAGAGTGAAATCTAGCCTTTTGGCTTTATCCTTTATGGGTCTGGGCTAATTCTTGAAAGCAGCAACTCCTACACCTACCGCTACTTTAACAGAACAACTACCGATTCTCACCCTTGAGCCCCGAGCTGCCCTGAGAGAAGACGAAAAATCAGGTAAGGTAGCAGCTAAGACTTCTCCAGGCTTTCTAGCCGAGGAAAGCATTCCAATTGCATCGGTGGAGCTCCTTCTACCTCAACCTCGGTCAACCGAACCAAAGCCAAAGCTAAATCCTCTTCCCTTCGCTCCTTCCCCGGCTACGGCTACAGAGTTGGATAAATCTCACTTATGCTTCTTAACACTTGGAGTTCGAAGTGGATCCTTATTTCTTTGTTCTGCGCTCCACTGGATCTACTGTCTCTAATTCAGCATCTGCTTTCAATGCTAGCTCGATTGCAGCTATCTTCGCCGGGTGAGCAAAAAGCATTTACTTTGCGCCTGCCGCTCCTACTGCTCTTACTCCAACAGATGAATAAGAGGCAGGCCACTTACTTGGTAGAACTTGAATCAGAATCTCTTTCATTCTCGGCTTCTTCAACAAGAGCTTATTTCCCCGCTAACCATGAGTGAACAGTCGACTCAACAAAAGCAATTCTTCGTTGGTCCCATGAAACCATTAACCATGCTACCGCGCCTAGGAAGTTCCTTTTGGGGTTCATTTTTGAAAGCAAAGCAGCAAATCCTTTTATCTCTTTCTCAACCTGCTATCTCTCCTTCTCTCCCGAACAAGACAACAAAGGCTGACTCTCCATCTCCTTACGCGGATGATATAGCTGCTGATTCGTGAACTGAACAACTGCAGCTTCTGCTTCCTCCCCGATGGTCTAAACCGGGTATTCACTCGCTTTAAAGTCTACGATTGTTGGGTCTTCATTCCTTCCTAGCTTCTTAGCTACTCCAGTCTCTCTTAGCCCAGCCCTGAAAACGTAACTAGAGTTCTAGCATGGACTGGCTATCTTTCAAGACATGGTTGAAGAAAAGGCTAATGCCCTGACTCCAACGGCGCCTACTCCTTCAACAAAGCCGAAAGCAGCTGATTCGGTCACAGGATTCTCTAACAGGATTCGTTCAAACAGAAAGAGAACTGCTCCTGCTTCTTATAAAAGAGAATCTCTCTTTCAACTCTAGCCATTCTTGGCTTGGTCACATGCAACCATCAAGAAAGAAGCAAGCATTTAACAAGAAAGCATCAACCGGATTCATTGAACTTAAAAAGCATTTCGACATAAAGCATTTTCACTCGAGCTGAAACAATTGATGAATTACCCGAGGCTTTCCCAGGGGCGGCTGGGCTTGGGTGGGCCTCTTTCTCTTCCTTGCTCTTCGATAAGGGCGTTGGGCGTCTTACAGAAGAAGAAGGAAATGAAGTAGGTCATCCCATTATTGCTAATAACAAATTCACGTCCGTCTCTGTGCCTTTTCTGCCTTTGAGAATGCCCATTGCTCGGACCTCCTTCTTTTATTTCAATATAAGTTAAAGGCGCTTGTCCGTTGGGGGGTCATTCCCTCTAGCCGAACGTAGTTTGCGAGTTGGGTCGTTGACTTATTGGCCTTTCATCGAAGAGATCGCGCATGGGGAGTGAACCTTATCCCTTTTTTGGAACTTCACCGAGGACATCGCATGCTAGAAAGAATGTCCTTTCTGCGCGTCATTACGGTTACCTGTTCACTAGTAATCTGGTCGAAAAAGATCCAAAAACTAGAACGTCGGTAACAATCCCGATCAATTAGAGGAACGGAGAACTCATCTCCCACAATAAGCAACTATATAACTCTAAGGATCGTGTCATACTGCCTTTCGCTGTGCAACTTCCACCAGCAGTATGACCTTCTGAATGCTGCTAGGTTCGGGCCCCATTCGATTCCTTTAGAAAAGGCACTTTTATATAAAAGGAAGCCGAACCCACCTTCGATGATCTTAGACTTCACGTTCTCTTAAAATTCCAAATATCAATAAAGCTATCTCAGCTCGACTGTCATTTTGAAAGCCGAGTCTTCGAGAGGTCTACCGTCTACCGCATTCACAGACCCTCCTCCTATCTACCTCCTATGGGTCCGCGGATTGCTGCCTGGGGCGAGGCGTGCCTACCACTTACTGTCTGACGGACAAAGGGGCCTACTCCAAGACCCGGGCAACACAATGTTTCCTCCACTCCGAAGGTCACACTTGCCCTCCGAAAGCCATTCGTGAGAGGCCGCCCACTATACTCTCGCTTCGAGCCTTTATTCGCAGGAGGATGGCTTGAGACCAAGATCCCACCCCCAAAGGCCGATATCACGTAACCAAAAACCAACTGCCGGTCTGAGCCCGCCAGAAACCCAATTCGATTCCATTGCTTGGCGGCTAGCGTTCCATTGCTAGGCTTCTATGCTGGCTGCCGGCTACTAGGATCAGTGGTTTTCACCCGCACCGAGGTCCCACTTCGGTGACAACACGGCCTCGACCCTCAGTCTTCTACGACCACAGCGGACCGCCGAGGTTCTATACTAAAGTACGCCCCCTTAATGAAGGTGTTCGCCCTTAGGACTCACGGTTCAAACGGGATGCAACCAAGCTCCGTCCCAGGGATTGCAAGCAACTCGAGCCGCTACGTCGCTCCAAAGACCTCTGCCTACACTCACGCCATCTTCCAAGCAATTCGTTCTCCTCGGCCGCCTTTAAGGCCGCACCCCCCGATAGATCCTGGATAGCCCCGGCGCGGAAAGAACATGAACGCATCCGTTTTCTTTCTGTTTGGATGGCCAGCGGTTCCCGCGTAGACAGGCCCCAGTAGAGTCCGGCTGAGAAGGATCACCTTTACAATTCCCAACACAACCCAGATAAGTGGGCAAGACGCTTCTGCAGGCAGAGGAAGAAAATCTTCGGCCAATATGAGGTCCCCCATACCTGCACCTGCAGGGCGCCCAAGACAGACACAGAGGTCTCTTTTTTCGGATTTCGTTTCTCGGATTAGGGAAATCCGTGGAGAGATCGTAGAAGCAGAGATTCGCCTCGACAGCAAGAATTTGAAAGGTGACTCAAGGTTATAATCCCGACCAGCAGTATTAAGGGTCACGTTGTCGGATCCTTTTAGGGGTTTCGATTTATCAACTTCTTTCGAAGCCGTGGTTAGTGATATCTGGACACTTATCCAGCCCAACTACTCCGGGGATAACCGGAATAGAGCTCCGAGTATACCTACGAGTCGTTCTATCTCGTCATTGGTTTGGCAGCAAGCACCGTACGCTCCTGGGGCGGGACCAAGCCCATACTTTTGACACCCTTTTCTATTGAAATCCCGCTCCTTGGGACCACAGAGCTGCGAAGATGGGGGGGCTCCTGCGGGTCTACCATTGGCCATTCATTGGGTTACTGGTTCCCGCACGGTCGTCCATCGGCTTGACCACAGTACGGATTACCGGATCTTAGACTTAAGACACGACCCTGCACTGAGATAGTTACATTACTAACATTTGGAATTCACTGCAGAACGAGAAGACTAGGAACAAGGAAGAACAAGCATTGCCGCTTTCCTGCATTACTCCGTCTGTCCAATGCCAGTTTGTAACTGATATGGACAATGGGGGTGATGAGCCATCCGCAATACGGTAGCAGTAAGCACGGCTGTCCACCAGAGCCGTCGGATTCCGTCGGTCGATCGTCTGGTTCGAATACCTACCTCTCGCGGAAGGATTCAGTAATCGAACGATGCTGTCGGCAGCGCTTGCGCACCCCAAAGAATAGATCCAATCCATCCCAAGCACAGCACCAAGTGCCCGCCCGTCTGGCCCCTTAATAGAAGGAGGTCCTTTTGCGGACCTGCCGATCTATACGCTCCCACTCTTTCAAGCAGAATACTACCGGCTACAGATCAAAGCACGATAGCTTAGCCAAACCAATCCTCACTTACCGACCCTTAAGAAAAATGACAACTCAAGGGCGTGCCGCCGAGCTCCGGAATCTCTTCCGCGATAAGCTAAGATTGGCCCAACCACGCAAAGGCGATTTCGAGCACTCACTATAATTATAGTCAACAAAACTAGGAACAGAGGTCAGATCCAAATCCAATTAGAAAATAAGGAAAAAAGAAATAAAAAAAGAACAAGAAAAAACTTGTTTGTACGAGATTCAACAACCAATTTAGATAACCAGACACATTTAAAGCAAAGAGCGAATTGACCACTTCCACACAGGACTAGTTTGTAGTTCGAGGTCTGTCCCCCTTGTCGATTTAGCAAACCAATGCCTTAAGCCACTCAGCCATCCTTCCTACCGTATGGGTGTACTCAGATAAGAAGTCAGGGAAGTACAGCTATACGGAATACGATGAGAAGTAGAGCAGGCGAAGCGAAGCGATAACGGATCTTACTGTCTGGAGATCGGGTTACGTCGCTAAGGAAGCTGCAGGATCCCATGAATTCGAAGATTGCCTGCGGAAGTGGAATAAGCCGAAAAATGATGCCTCTCCCTTCTGTCTTGGCTACCATGCTCTTGCGCTAGAGCAATGCGAACAGCTTCTTCTCAAGCAGGGGATTCAATAAGAGTGGATTCTGGGCATCTGGCATTTGTCCTGAGAACAGCTCCTTCTCTGCTCAGAGTAAAAGAGGCAAAGTGCTAACTACTAAGGAAAGAAATTCCATTCCCTAGGGCAGATCTTCCTCTACTGGGATTGACTCGCTTAGAAGGGGTCCCATTCCATTCCTTTGGCAAAGACCCGCTCTGACTAACTCCTTCTCTCATTGATCCGAAAAGAAAGGCATAAGTCCCACATCTCTTAGGCGCCAAGAGTCTCAGATGTCCATTCAAAACCAATAGTAGCTCGGCATCGGGAATCACTGACTTTATAAGAGAATGGTCTCTTTGCTCTTCGCCCCTTGTCCATTCCGCGCTTACTTGCCAAAGCTTGTCCACCCACCGCCCCTCTTCCTTCTGAAAAAAAGTCAGCCCCTATACTTCTTTCTTACCTAACAGCCTCGTAGACGCGGGGAATCGCTAAAAGTATGTTTGAACGGTAAGGAAAGAGTCAGTTCGAGTCACTCTGCCTCTCTTATACACTATTTTCAGTTCCTTCCTTGGCTGACTTTTATTAACATAAAATCTCTGTCTCGCCTTTATCCCGCTTCTCCTAAGTTCCCTAAACCCCAACCTTCAAAGACTAAAACTCTTTCCCTTGTCTACTAAAAAAAGACACTACAAGATCAGATGAACTTCTCGATTTCGATTATACGTCGTTCCTCTCTATTATTTTGGGGGCGCCCTCCTCGGTGACAAGAATACGTTTCCATGCATCTTACTTAGATTTTAAGAGCAATAGCATTCAAGGTGACTATAACGCTTAAGACCGATGATCCAACCAAGACCGCGATGGCCTTAGCTTTAGCGGCCCTAGTTGATTGACTTGCTACCGCTAACTCGCTGTGCGCTCCCCCCGGCGCTTCGACAACATTACCGCCTACATCTGTACTACTTATTCCGTCCTGAATAGAAGCATGGAGAGTCCGCCTTAGATCGTCAAAATCTAAAGCGGGCACGAACGGTTGATTTATTGTTGTACCATGCTCTGGCAGGGCGGTCAACCAAATGAAAAAGCCAATGAATAGAGGCGGCAATAGAAGATTCAAGACTGATAACAAGACTCCCTTCGGAATAGGCAAGACTACGGGATTACGAATCGCAACATAAGGATGATTCGGAGAAAGATTCACCTCTGGCAGATTGGAGGAGAGATTCCACTTTTGCATTAAGATATACCGCTTGGGCACTTTTTCCCCAACGAAATGACCCAAGCCTCGTTTGGGGGAACTAAGGTTGAGGTGCCCCCACTCTCCTCCTTCAATAGGGCGGTAGAAGATAGTGGGCCCGATCGAGACCTTGACAACCCTTATGGCCTTGATCCCTTTCCCGCGGGGGAGTGCTCTATTCAATAAGTGCCCCTTGAGCCCTTTCTGGCCTGCCCAGAAAGCCCTTTGCGCGGTACTTTCGACCAAGAAAGAATAGGTCATGCTGGTAGCCGGAGGCATCCCTCTCTTCAGGCTAGGTGGGTCCCCCCGTTCCGGCTCCCATCTTGAGAAGAGATCGTGATTGCGACTGTCCGTCAAAATCAGTCGCAATCTTTTGGCATAATACTGGAGCAGCTGCTTTGAGTCTGCGCGCGCGCTAACCCGAGCGGGACTAAAAATCTTCCCCCTCCGATTAAACATATCTTCCCCTCCTTTGACGGATTGAATATTCATCTCTTTGTTAGGAATATAAATACTGGCAAACATTTCGATCCTTCCTTTTACTAGTCTTCACGGCTGGAATCATAAATGCGTTGTCTCCCTTTTTTTTTTTTTCTTTGCTACCCCTGCTACCTCTCATACCTGTTCCCTTCTGTAGTATGAGTTGAGAAGAAAACGGATTCAATCCAGCCGTAGGTAGGGACGCCCACGGCTACCTTGTTTCGAACGAATCGGAGAAGGGATTGCACCCCACCCCTAGGAACGGGAACGGAGTTTGTCAGAGCTCGGGTAAGCATTTTCTGACCGGCACGCTGGACCCTTCTAACAGAGGAAAGTCCTTTCCGACGGGTTTTTCGTATTAGGCCAGGTCACTCTCAGCTATACGACTGACACAATTAGACTGAGGTATGGCTGATAAGAAAGCGTAGTGGCTAGCTACCGCTGATTGCTTCGGGAATCATCCTCCATGGTGACTGCATGGAGGCCGGCTTGTCGAGGCCAACACCATCCAGCCTGGTATCGGAATCGAGCGTGCAGGAACCGAGATGCCGAGTTGTGGTCAGCGCGAACCGAAATGAGGAAGAAGTCCCGACCATCTCGATTCCGGTGTGCAGAGGCCAGCTTTCCGCTCAGTACTTTAGGGCTCGGACAAGCAACGAGCCGGCTTCACGGCGCCCGAGGTGGCTTCCGCTCAGGAACAGAACAGGAAAAGGAAGTAGTAATCCCGCAAAATACACTACTCTCAAAATATAGACAAAGCTGTTCCCTTCTAATGTATGCCCCCGGGGGGAAATATATGACATACACCTTTTTCCTTTCGTGTGAGAAAGAGAGAAGAATTTTTTGATGAGAACTTCTTCTTCTTCTCATAGCACGAATCCGGATAAAAGACATAAGACACGCGCGGGTCACTATCTGTTCTTCGACCGCAAGAGGAGCTGATTGAGATTGTTTGAGCAACTCGCGTAATCGTTGACCTCTTGCCAATTGATTCTGATCTCGATAAAGCTATTCAGAATCAATTGGAAACCGGTGATTTGGGAGGTTAAAGGGGATTCCTGTTTTGGCTTGAATCCGCTTTCCCCAGTGGAGTCGCCAAGCTGTAAAAGCATAGCGAGCTCGTTAGGGACCCTAAAATAGAAATATGAATGAAACTGGAATCAGGAAGGCTTGTTTCTGTCCATATATATGCAACTCTAACTCCATAAATTCTCAGGTTTTCGCCTGGTAAAACGTTCTATCCACTTACAATATAACAAAAGGATGGATGGAATGGCGCTGTAGGAACCGGTCGGATTCGAACCGACGAATAGAAGTTTTGCAGACTTCTGCCTTAGCCACTTGGCTACGGTTCCCTATCAATTCCATGTCTTTCTCCCTTGTCTGACTTTGCTTCACAGGGTGATACCAGTACGTATATCAGACGGAATGCCTTGGTTCGGATCCCAAACATCGACATCGGTTGGTTAGAAAAGAAGGATTCGAGCAGCGGTAAGAGCGGTAAGAAAGTCCTGTCTTAGAATAGTGAAAAACAAGTCCTCCTGCCCTCGAACGAGAAAGAGGAACTTACTTCTCTTCTATTTTTTTCTTTATTCCTTATTAGTTGCCTAGTTCTGAGACAAGATATGCTTCTCTTGTATAGCCTACAGGAGATCCATCTCTTTTCTAGGTTGGAATTGTTGATGTGTTCCACGCCTGCTTTCGAGCCTTCTTCTTCTCCTTCCGAATCACCAGGATCTCCTGACCCAACAAGATCTGTTGAGCCTGACCCAGGTACTGATGTTCGTGTTCGTGTCTAGCCTTGTTTAGGACTTTAAGCCAGCATCAATGCTTTCATCAATATTTTTTGATTCTGAACCAGCAACATACTTGAAATCAGGACCCGTCCTGAGCCAAAGGCAGGGTGTTTTGCTTAACTGGGGCCGGGCATTGATGCTTGTCTTATATAGTCTTGTTCTGGGTTAAGCTAGGAGTTGAGCAGTCTTCAAGTTCAACAAGGAAGTCGGAAGAACTCAATCAAGGGGGGAAAGTCATTTAATCTAAGATTCAAGGGTGGAAATCAATCAAAGCCATCTAAGGCAGATACCGGTGTTTGCTCAGTGCCTTTTCCAAGTCTTGTTTCCGAGCTATGATCTGTTGAGTCTGCTGAGCCAAGACCTGACCTGCTAAGCTAGGCCTTCCTTTGCTCTATCTGTTTCTTCTTACTCTCTTATGAGTTCTTCTCCTTATGATCTAACCTACTCGCACTCCTTATTTAAATACACGATGTTGCTTGCCCGCTTCATCTCTCAATCTCGCTTGGTAGAAAGAAGATATAAGGAAAGGGGATAATAAACAACGTTCTTGACTTCTTAGCTCATCGGGCTGTCTTAATAGGCTTAGCCCGCAAACAGATATACTGGCTTCCGTTGGTGATGGTTGTTAAGGTTGACGCCTCTCCGCCTGCTCCTTATGTCGATACTCCCGTCTTCTCCTTCTCCGCTTTCCCCCTTCGCCTTTCAGTATTTCCGAGTTCTACCGGCTCTCCTTTATCATATTTCCTATAACGAAGAGAGCAGTTGGGCGCCTAAGACTGATCTTTCGTGCCTTTTGCCGGGAGGACAAAGCGTAGGGCTTTCGTGTCGAGCTGTAGTACCCGTGGATACTAACTTTTTAACTTATTTCGTGATATGCCCTCGCGCGCACACGATTTCTTTTCTTTTAGGAAATCCTCTTTTGCTTGCGGAAGACTCTGACCCTGGATAGGAAGAAGCGAAAGAAGCCTTTCCTTCAGTGGGGACGAGAAGAAGGACTTTCGTGGCCCAGCAGGAGTCCTGTCGTCTACCGCCAAATTCATCAGGAACTGTTTTCATTTTTGGGGGGGAGATTCCTTCTCCTGTATGTCCTTCACAGCCCTCCCCGACCCTGACTTTCTCTGCTTTCGCTTGGATCTAGGTCTGCTCGCTTGACCTCCTTGATAATTTTGGCATGCATCTTATTGAGCTTTTTCCAGAAATCATCGTGTCACTTCTATTTTTTCTATCAAAAAACCGCAGAAGCATCAACTCAAAACAAAAGTGTTGGCAGGAGGCAATGCAGGAATCAATTGTTTCATTAAAGAAAAACAAGACCTGGGAGTTGGGGAAATTAGCCTCAAGTTGTTGGATGCAAATGGCTTTCCAAGGTAAAGCATAAGGCAGATGGCACGATAGAGAGGTTCAAAGCGCGTCTGGTAGCCAAGGGACAATGGGTAGACTATGATGAAACGTTTTCTCCGATTGCTAAAATGACCAATGTCAGATGCATTCTGTCCATAGCAGCGGATGGGAACTTTTTCAGTTAGATGTTCAAAACCTTCATGGTCGTTATAAAGAAAACCAAGTTCCGAAACTTGACTCATCTTCGGAATCCAGGCAGGGAAAAGCAAGAAAAGAATACCAACTAACTCAACTAGTGATATCTAAATCTTAGCAAAAATAAATGGATGTATGTCTTCGTGTTCCACCCAGCCATGATGCATGACAGGAGAGAGCGAGCACAAGAAAGAAAGGAAAGGGAAAACCCAGCCGGATAAGCGGAAGAATGAGTTTCATATAATATTAATAAGCGTCAGTTTGATAAAGACGAGCTCTTTCCCGTGGCGGCTATCTATCTTAAAAAGGCGGCTGATTCCCGACCTCGCGTTGGCAGTGAGTGTTCGTGGGTCCCGAAATTACTTATCTTCTCTATCCCTGATTAGAGACTTGGCGAGCGTGGCTCGGTCTCATGCACATCACGTCTCTCAACCTCTCTCTCGAATAGGCGGCTCGAGATCCCCTTCTTAGCGCTAAGGTAAGGCTAAGGCGTAGTCCCATCTGCCTAGTCACGAATTGATGTGATGATCTGCAGCGCCTGCGCTGTACTGGCCGGACCATGTTGTATTTCATAGCCCGCTCGCCTCCCCTTCCCCTGTGCCCGGACACAGAAGAAAAAATGAATGATCTTACTGCCATTTCTTCTCCTTTTGTTCCACTTCTTCCATCCCGGCTCTATGCCTTCTGTCAAACAAATATTCGATCCTAACATAGAATAGAAATTGGATGAATAGGAATCAGACGTGCCTGGTGAATTTGATTGGTCCAGGCTGAAATGACTTACATTGAACCTCCAAACTAAAACAAAACGTTTGAAATTCTTTATAGTTCAATTGATCTTAGGTAAAGCAGGGACTCGATCGGGGGGGGGATGGAAATCCCGTATGACATGTCCGACAAGTCGCACTATACACCCCTCCTCTCCGGGACCAGGCCCACGATCAGGCAGGAAATTGGCTGCTTTTTCGGAGCTCCCTTTCACGGCACTAACGGCCACTTCTTTAGCACGGCACTTGTCCGCTAACAACTTGATCCGGCTGGTGCACCAACCCGCCTCCCCGCCGGTGCTAGCGCACCCTTCTCTTCCATCATCTCCCGCAAGCTGCTCTGTCTCGCTTACAAAAACCTTCCCTTCCCCCCTCGCCGGCGCTTCCCCCTCATCTTTCAGCGATGTATAGCCCGACCGACCGATAACCACGTAATCAACGGACACGGGTAGAGTAAGTAGCTGCAGTTGGGACTGATGCGGATTCAGATGATCATGTTCAGGGACAGTTGCAGCCAGCCGCAAGAGGAGCCGCAGCCTCTCACAGTCAAGCCGCAGCTGCAGCACCTTGCTGCAGCCGCAGTCTAGCCGCAAAGGCAGCCCGTAGCTTGCAGTTAAGCCGCGGCTTAGGGGGCTGCAGTCACAGCTGCGCGAGCAGTTACCGTTGGGCCCCGAACCTTTGTTCGAGCATCGAATCTGTTGCGCTCCAGTATTTTTCCTCGAATCTGCTTTCGCTTGATTCAAACCCGCGGCGTTCTCGGAGTTTTTCAGAAAAGGTTTGTTTGCTCCCCGCAACCTTCTATTTTTTTATTGCTGGTATATATCGACGGCTGAAGATAATTCATCAGAAACCTATTCTTAAACTCTTACACCTATGAAATTCTTTTTCTTCTTATCTAGTCATGGATAATCCATGAATCCAGATCGTCTCTCAAAAACAAAATAGGAATAATTATAGCTCGATCGGTTCCATTTTTCCTTGGAGGAAAGAAGTCTTGGGGTTAAATAGATGGTTCGATACCTTTACCTGACTCATCCAATACCATTGAATTTTTTGATTGGACAGCAAGAAGTTGATCATGTCTTGGCCGGTGAAAGCTATGCACTGATTCCCTCTTCTCGTATCGGGTCGGGAACGAAAGCTTTCTAATGTGGGCAGAGACTTCAGGATCGACCGTAACTGAAGGATCCTCTGGTTCGACATTCTATCTCTCTGGGTGCTCTTACAATCTAAGACATTTGTTTTCATTCCCCCGGTGGGTGGATTGTCTGGGCCAGTCTAGATCTCTTCATTCGGACCAGGGAAGGGAAAGAGAATGATCATGTTATCCATGGGTCCGGCGGCACGAAGATTGATGGTCGGATCCCTCTAGTTGCATTCCTTTGTTGAGAGTAGCATGTCTAGTATTCCTGGTCAAATTTAGAGTGACTCTATACTATCGTTTGCGAGACTTCACTCCTCCGGTCATCTTTAGGAATACGTTATTGCCATCTCCGGTGCATCCATCCATAAAGAAAGCATGCCTCCCTCATCGGATTAGCTTGGCTACCCGGCTCTAGTAAGACTTCTTCCCGCGTGGAGCTAGCATGGGCCTCCCATTCGGTATCAGGACTCAGAGCCCAGTCCAGGGACTGAAGGGGACTAATAAGACTGAATAGACCGACCCTTCTCTTTTTCCCTGTCTCCCGCACCGGTATCGGTGGCTGAACCGCAACTGCTAGTGATGGGACGGAGAAAGAACTCCTCCCCGTCAGATTGGTTCTCTCTCTCCAATTAGGAGAGGCTCATAAGAAATCGTATCAGATGCTATTCCCCGCCCATCCATCGGAGAGAGGAACTGTCCTAGCTGAGCTTTAACTCCTCGATTCAAGAAGAGCTCGGAGATAGGAGGAGAATAAGAGGTTAGCAACGTACGAACGTTTTCCAAGCGAGCCACGGGAGTCTAGGTTTTGCGAGCTAGCCCGGAAAAGAGGCAAGCCTGTATAAAGGTTTAGGTCCAATCATTCTCCCCATGTGCTATCGGGCATAACCGTGGGGATTAGGACATAACTCCCGTTGTTTAAGGGTAAGAGGTTGATGAATGAGGTGGTTAAGAAAAAAAGGTTAGCCGGGGTTGGGATTGGTAACGGACTCGTGCGGAATGCCTAATAGCGAAATATCTGTAAAAAAAAAAGGCAAGAAGTAAGACAGACTATTCTCGGCACCGAGGAAGCGCCGCAGGTTATTGCGATAGGCGCAGGTTGGAGAGGATAACTTCTTGAACAAGCCAAGAGAAGAGTACAAAGATGTGCTCGCGTGGACATACCACGATCTTACTAAAAGGCATATCCCTTTTTTTTCTTTTATTTGCAAGCAAAAATCAGATGCGGGAGGTCAGGCGCCAAGCCTGTGAAACAAAGGCCTAGACAAATGAACCCGAATTATGCTGAGCTTGTATGTAAAAAGGGAAAAGGAGATTCAACGAATGCTTGACGCCGGTATCATATTCAGAGTTAGCACGAGCTATTTGGTGTCCCCAATAGCTCTTAATAAAAACGATAAGAGTTTTATCTGCGTAGACTTTAGAGAACTTAACAAAGTTACAAAGAAGGATCCCATCCCTTCCCGTTGCCGTTCCAAGATGTGATCTTAGAAGAGGGAATGACATGGACAGCGCATATGATAGGTTATTCCAGAATCGACGTTCATATCGCCGAAGAGGATAAGTTACCACCTTTGTCACGTCGTCTTGGATTTACGCCTACAACCGGATGCCGTTTTTATTGTGTAATGCACCCTTTGAGTAATCATTATCTTTGAGAAGATGACTTACTCTAAGGCCTTGTAAGGATTGACTTGGATGATTAGAGCGTCTTCGGAAAAGAGGCGGAGCACTTAGAACAGCTCAAGGAGTGCTTAGGCGTCTGTCGCGCGGCTTGTCCCTGAATCCACAGAAGTCTCAGTTCTTAATGAACCAGGGACGGCTGCTAGGACACAAAGCCGTTAAGGATTACGAGGGGACCCGTGAAGGTGATCTTGGAAATGACGACGCCTGTGAATGTGAAAGGAGTCAGATCCTTCCTGGGACACGTTATAACCGGCGTTTTAGAAATGATTTTTCTATGTATCCTAGACTTGCTTGTTATTGAATAAAGGTAGTCAGTTTGTTCTTCGCGGCGCCCTGAAGGATAAATTCACATCGGCGCCTTTTCAGCTGATAAATGGAGTACTTTCTAGAATGGGTTCGGAGTACTCCGTGTGTGTATTTGGAATAAGCCTCTGATGTGATGCGAGAGGCACACCAGGAGTTGCCGGAGGCCATGGGCGGGCCTGAAGTCACAGTAAGAAAGATTCTATTGGCAGGACTCCGGTGGCCTACCATTACGACAAATGTGAAGGATTTTGTGCGGGCGTGCGACGCCTCCCAGAGGACCGGGAAGCCAGGTCCTAAAGTCTATATGCCCTTGACGCCGCGTTTTAAGGTAAAGGGAGGAAGGCTGGGGCATCCATTTCGTAGGTTCCTTGACACGCGGAGCGCGTCTCGTGGGTGCAGTCGTCACCGCTACCGAATAATGCTGAGAAAAATGGGTCGAAGCAAGGGCGGTAGGCGGGGAAGGAAGCGCTAACAGCCAACAAACCAAGTCTTTTTTCGTATTTAGTGCTTCCCGCCGCGTGAAGCAAGAAGCATATCGCCCGTACAAGTAAAGTCAAGCTTCGCAGCCATCCCTGCTTGCGTTTTCGGTGAAGTTTTCCACTTCGTTCAGTTACGGGGGGTTGGAACTCACTGCTTTGCGCCATGCTGCTACTTCTTTGGGACGGAGGTGTGAATGTGCTGCTGTGCAGCTGTAGATCGTCTCTGTCCTCCTCGGAACTCCACCAAGCGGTACTCAGTCTGTGCATCCCTTCACTTGCCTTAGGTGGCGAGTGGAGTTGGGCTCTTGTGTAGCGTGTGTTTTCGGTTGCGTGAAGGCGTGCTTGGCCTCTGTCTGGAGCGGTGGATGTGCCGATGGCGTGGAAGGCTGCTGCTGGGTTCACTGGATCAAAGAAATGACATTAGATTATACTCTCCTCGGTGACGATATCGTCATCGGGGATCAGAAGGTAGGTAGCTCTATGCTATAGAAAGTGTCTCGCGCAGATCTGGGGGTCAGCCTTTCGATGTCGAAATCGCTGGTCTCGGATATCGGAGCCTTGGAATTAATTAGCTAAGAAATTCCGTGTTAAGGGCGTCGATCTCTCCCCTATTCATATTAAGATGATTAGAGCTGCGACTCACGCTCTGGCATGGATGCCGGTACTGAAAAGTTTAGGGATCCCACAAAGTTTGCAGACTTCATTACGTCTGAGAGGTGCGGGTTATCGCCGTTATTGTGCGTCCGCCTCGGCTTTGAATCCGAAGTTTCATCGGCATTGGTACCGCCACATCTTGGTGGCCTATAGTCCTGAGGGCATACTACCGCTGCCCTTTGAGATTTGGCTGGGGTTCCCAGAAGGGTTCCTCGTTACGCCTTATCAATTAGGGATGGTGCGGTATAGCTAACTAAGCTTACTCATCAAGGGCCGAACGATAGAGCTGCTCTTGTTGCTAATGGGGAAAGATTGGAGTGAAGTTTAGTATGCTTTCTAAGATCAGAGGAGGAAGAGAATGAAGGTGTGGGCGGGAAGGAGGTTTCCCAACCTCAATGTGTATTCGACTACTCATTACGGAACCACCGATTGCTCCGATTAGACTTCCCGCGGGGTAGAACAGGGAACTTGCTGAATCAACTCCTTGGAATCGGAGGCCTGACTGAGGGTCGATCCTATGGTAACCTCAACCTAGGAATGCCTGTTTCACTTCCTTGACAGAGCCAACTTAGATGCTCCGTCTCGATGTTGACCTAACATGGATTAGCAATTCAGAAAGGTCTCATCCTGATCTCGCAAAGGATCAGCAATAGCTGTGTGTACTCGAGGACCATTAGGGAAAGAAAAGCACTTTTCTCTCTCAGCAGTTAGACCGGCTATGGGTGGGTTGGTTATATACTCTTATGCGCCTTCCTTCTTCGAACCTTTTGGTATGTATTGCCCCCTAACTATAGATCAGATCCACCGGACGAGAAACTCAATTCCACACTGCTGCTGAGTCGTCGGACTTATCCACCTCAGGGATTCGTGGAATTTCCGTTTTTGAATTGCGTTGGGGGAAATCTACCAAAGCTAGGCAGATAGATAGACTCCTTTCCCGCTGCTAAGGGAGAGCAAGAAACTAAATCAAATGATTGTTTTTTCACCAGCGCCCCTTTTTTTTGCGGGTACTAAGAGTCCTCTCACTACCAACCAGCAGACATCATCATCTGGCTGGGTCTTGCCGGTATCAACAACGAGAAAGAACAACCAAATGGAAACAGCAACTAACTATGGCTCTTGGCCCAGACAACGTCCTAGGCGTAGGGGAGATCAGAGCAACAGGGAAGGCCTAGACGACGACGCCCGTCCTGGGCTGCAGTAAGTAGATCGAGAGGTCGTTCCGCCCCTTGTCCCCGAAGATGGGTAATATGTTCTCATACAATGTTGCTCCAACTTTCTTCTAGAGGGCCTAGCTGGCGAGCGATCCCAGTCCGCGGCAGAGAACAAGACAGCAAGCGAGCGTACCTTTGTTCGCTTCTTCTCCACCAAGCACGGAAGTTTAAGGATAACTGTAGGTCGGTGGCTACCTAAGGAAACTCCGATTCGATCCGCCCCCCGGCTGGGAGGCATCTACCTCATCCCGATCACAAGGAGAGGTTCACCATGATGGGGGGTAAGGTACTTTCATTCTTTCCGTTCCGGAAAGAATGAAATGCATAGGGGACCATCCTTTATATTTTCGGCATGCTCGAATATTTACGGATTCGCAGGGGGCTGTTCGCCCTACTTAGTTGACTGACAATGACAAAGGCTTGCGAAACAAAGTAGCGCCTTTCAAATTGAATCTTAAGTAGTCTATCAGTGGTGCGAAGCGGCTTTGCCCCGGGGAGCGAAAGGTTATACCTTAGTAAGCGAACAGCGGTTCTTCTATGTAGGGTATTCCCCCTTTACTCTCTTAACGTCGAGCTAAGTGACTTTGCGTAGCGTAGTAGAATGAAGGCTACGCACCGACGCTCTCTTATCTATTAGCCTAAGCGTCTTCGCTAACTCGCTC